GCCCAAGCGCTTTTTAGGCCAGCTCAGTCAGTTCTCTTATCCATCGGTCCTCATGGAGGGAAAAGCCAAAATGTAGTTGTGTTGTTGTTCGCCGCCTCGACGCATTCCCTTCTCTCCCCGGCATCGTCCCACACAGAAAGAAAGAGCGCAGAGCCCCGACCCGACCTGTAGGTCCGCTAACGTAAAGCGAGGAGTTGAGCCTGAACTGGCAAACCGAAGTCACTTTCGGAACCATACTTCCTACAGCTAACACGTGTCCAGTCCAGCGGGAACGCGCAGCGCAAACGAACGTGAGTTGCTATACCGAATCCCCCGCTGGCCATCGGGGACCAAGTGGGAAAGCCATGATCCGCAGGGGAACGGATCACTCATTCTTCCATTGGGGACAGGTGCACGAACGACAACTCCAAACGTCACACATCCGTCGCCTACCTACCCTTTAGGTGGCACCAGCGAGATCCAGCTAAGGTAAGGAACTTCGTATCGCGGCTGCTCCACTCCGCCGCGGTCTCATGAACTGAACTTCGTTGCCTTCCCGCGCGCGAAGCGAATGGGCGCTGTGCTGCGGGTCAGTTTCGGGGCGGGGGGCGAATAGAGACCAGAAGAATGATTCATTTGGATCGACGAGCTTTTTCAGCCCCAAAACTAAGAATTAATGGAATGTCTGTCTATCCATGAATATCTATTCTGTCTGTATATCTAGGGGATCCCTTTATACATATTAAATTTTTTTATGGCATGATCGCCTAGCTGTAGCCGCATATCAGCTGCGCTCAATATGCGGGATTTCTGTTGGATCAGATCTTTCGCTTTGACGGAAGCTTTTGGACCTAGCGAAAAGGACTTTAAGCCTTCGCGCAAGCAAGCGCGAGAGAAGCAAGCAAAGTAGAAGCTTTGCCAGAAGCAAGACGAGGAAGCGGAGCTGTCGTATAAGCCACCCGACCGACTGAAATACAACAGTCGCGACCTACTTTGATTCAAAACTAAGGGCGAAGGGTCCAAAGGACACGCAAACGGCTTTCTATCATAGTTGCAAGGGGTCCAAACCTTAAGTACTTAAGTAGCAAAGGCTGCTTTCGGTTGGTTTCATAAGGGGGCTGTTCACTACAAGCTATCGGCGCTGTCTTAGATTGAACGGCAATAAGATAAGTCGACGTTCAATCTTCTAAGGCGGGTTTCCGCGGAGAACGGAATAGTATTCGTGTCCAAAGCCCTAGCTTCTAGAGTTCGTTGCTTTTCCCAGGCCGGAGAAGGGCTTATACTGCTCGGCTTTGTTTGATATGTTCATTCGGCACTAATACAAACTATAACTACATAAAAATGGAAGGGCCACTATAGAAGCTAGAAGTAGCCTATAGTAGAGTAGTCGGCCTAACAAAAGCGTCACGACAACATAAAATTTCCCGTTTGAATGTAATCTTAAGTAGGGGGCTTAGGCCGCCCGCCTACCAATCAAAGAGGCTGAGAGTAAGCGTAAGCTCACCCGTAAGCTCTTCGAGCTTCCCTTCATTCGCTTCGCGGGAGCCGCACAGCGCATAGCTGGAAGTCAGAGGGCCCATACTACCTGCCTAACCCCTCGCGCCGAGGGACCGTAGATCGGAAGCGCCTTCTAAACCACCCCATTCATCCGGGAAGGGAAGGGGCCTATGTATTTGCGTGACCCCTGCAGATTTTACCCTATCTACACCCGGAGCCAATCCCCTATCGGTCCTGCCGCCACGCCGCAGAACGGGAGCTCGTGTGGAACCTTTTATTTCTGGCGTAACAGCGGTGGAACATAACAAAATATTACGGTCGCGTAACATAAGGGGCCGGAGGTACGGTAAACTCGGCCAAAATATGACACCCAAAGGGCCCGGCGCGCACAATCCTAATTTATCCGAGTCCGAGTTTACCCATTGCACTTCGGACAGCCGTCCGTAGCATCATAAGGAGGACCCCCTTTCGAGGAAAAAAAATGGTAAGGTACATAGGAGGCTGGTCTTTCTCAACGTGGTGTATAGCACGAAAAACCTTTCGATACAAGAAAGGGCCGTTCACATGAAAGAAGAGAAGAGAATCACTCCTTTCTTTCTTCTCTTCTTTCTCTTTCCCCCTCGGGAAAGATAAATAGGGTCTTATGGAGGGAGGGGGGGAAAGGATTGGGCCTACCTATCCCGATAGGACCTCATAAAGGAACGGGAGCTGTTGAGAGGTTCCATATTGCCGAGCCGAAGGGCAGCACTTCTATACGCGATCGTAGTATGTCACGTCGTCTCGTCCCCGCTGCATTGAAGAGTACCTATGCACTATTTCCGGTTCACTGATAAGGAAGATAGAGTTGGGGTGGGGGTCTACGGTGTGATACTCAAGTATGACCGGGGAGATACATGCTAACTATGGGTAGGAAGCAGGAACCATTCTTTAATAAATTTCGGGGAGTTACAGATCTCTTATACTACTATCGATCGACAGAGCGGAACGACTAGAAAAAGAAGTGAAGTTAGAAAGCCGTATGATAGGTGGTAACTATCTTGTACGGTTCGGGGGGTAATCGGCGTACTCCGATCAGTGGGGGGGATCTTTGGCTCTATCGAACATACAGGGAATTGGAGGTAGCATTCTACCGATGTTAAGTCATGGACTGGTTCCTTCAGCCCTTTTTCTATGTGTTGGTGTTCTATATGACCGACATAAGACTCGACTTGTTAGATATTACGGAGGTTCAGTGAGCACCATGCCGAATCTCTCTACCATTTCCTTCTCTTCCACTTTGGCCAATATGAGTTCACCTGGTACTAGCAGCTTTATCGGGGAATTTCCCATCTTAGTAGGAGCTTTCCAAAGAAATAGCTTAGTAGCCACATTAGCTGCGCTTGGGATGATTTTAGGCGCGGCGTATTCCCTTTGGCTATATAATCGTTTGGTTTCTGGAAATTTAAAACCCGATTTCCTCCATAAATTCTCCGATCCAAATGGCAGAGAAGTTTCCATATTTATACCTTTTCTTGTTGGAGGGGCGACCGTCCGTTGAACTACCAAAGAAAAAAGGGTAAACCAATGTGATCATGACATTGTTGGTGCTTGCGATGGGACGGATGCGACTTCTCTCAGTTGGTTTGGGTGGCATAGCCCGTTGCAGAAGTCCCCCCTTTTTTTTGATCCATTTCTTTAGTTTAGTCTTTAGGGAGCCAAAGCTTGACTTTACTAATAAAATAAGGCTCGCGCAGGGGCGCTCACGTTTTTTGGCTGAGCCGTATCTTGGGACCGAGATAAAGAAAGGACGGGGGGCAACCATGCATGGTACTTCTCGCCCGTGTCTCCGAGGGACAGTTGAACGAGCGATTCATGAATGCTGCCGGGTTGGACGAGCCAATAACTCGAACGCGTTCGGTCTGTTTTTTGAGCAAGAATCACAGCGTTACCTTACCTTCACCATGATACGGACTCCAAGTTCTTATGGCAGAGCACGAGGAGATTTATCATCAATATGATGATGGGAATGGAAACCAGAAGCACGACCGGGGTCTTCGTGGTCCAAGATAATACATCAATAACAGTAACATAAGCATGAGACTTTTTGGTAGTACCGGTGAACCAGATGGCCGCGGCGATGGAATCTGGGACGGAGGACTCGTAGTATCTCTCTAAATCTGGCAAAAGTGAAAGACCCATTCGAATGAGGGCTAACCTGACCGCTGAGCCCACCCCGGCCTCGCGGGGCGGGCCCCCGTGGTTGCGAGCTGGAGCTGCCATAGCTTATGGCTCGAGCAATGGGAGGGGGGGCCCAGCGGAGAGAACAGTAAGGAGAACGAGCGCTCCGCCGGGCGGCAGGAGCAGCGGGCAAGTGCTTGGTAGGCCAACAGCCCAGTGAACCGGGCGGGGCACTCGACGAAAGGGGAGCACACTGAGCAAGTACGATAAATTTTCCCCGCTCCACTTTATTAAAAGCAAGGACCACTACGGGAGGTCAAAGCAAGGTAGCTTGCTTACTCCGTGCTTGCGCTAAGGACCTATGTAAGTCGGGACTCGTCCCCGGTCAATATTGGATCAAAGAATAGGGGGCCGTAGCACTGACCTCTTTTTTTATTGATTCAATACAATAGGGGAAAAGATCATACAGTTCCCTACCCTCTCAACGGATCCTCCGCGCGCTGGGCATACCTCTTCTGTGCGTCTTTCTCGTGGCGGTAACAGAACAACAGGGAAAGACCCGGCGACCTGCCCAGGGCCCGAGGGCGAGCTTTATTTAAGAGAGAGTGGGGAGTGAATCGAAAGGCTTCCGTTTCCCTTCTTGGTTTTGGGGCTCTCGGGCTCCTCTCGATCTTATTCGTAGTTGGGAAAGGGGAAGGAGTCTAAATCGATGGACATTAATGAACCATCATTGATGGACGTTGCACATGACACGATCAATTCGACTCAAGGTCCGGCGCTAATAGAAGTAGCTGACTCTCCTAGTAGCGAAGGAAAAGGGCAGTACTTTTTTCCAAGCTACCTTGAACAGACTCTTAAAGGTTAGGTTACTACCTGCCTCTACGGAAGAGGTGTACTTTGTACCGCCCGGAGGTCATATAGATCGAAACCCAGAGCGATAAGAACGAAAGTTCTACCTACCCACAGCTACAACTACTGGCGCTTCAAAAGGCTTAGATTCTAAGGGCGCTACTGAAAGCCTTTTTTTAGGTCGGGGCCTCGAAAGCCTTTGGTACTTCGGTAGGGCGAGCAGCCCTTAAACCAAAAAATGGGTTCAATTGCATTGCCTTAGCGCAAGCACTAAGTAAGAAAGGTAGCTTCTCAAAGATTTGCCCAGCCCACGCAAGAGCGCTCATGTCATGTCATATGGGAACTCATGGCCGGAAACAATCCTGGTAGGAATAATAAGAATCAAAGTCCAGGTTGGTTGGTGAGCCTAGTGATAGGAGACTATCTAGCTTGGTTCGGAGAGCACTTGTTGGGTTAAAGATTTTTTTGTCGCTAAATGTTACGGCCTAAATGCTGAACTATTGACCCTACTTGTTCGGATGGGTGTTCACCCCAAAGTCTTCCCGGATTGCATGCATACATCCGTAAGTAACTTAGTGCAACATGGCAAATTTCATTGAGAGGAATCAGCAAAGAAAAGAAAAACGGGTCAACATCTTAATGTGTATTTGAGGGCTGAGGAGTGTCCACACGAGTTCGTTGAGGTGGGAGTTTACTTGCTTACTTGTTAGAGTTAGAGTAAGGGATGAAATAGCTCGACCGTAGAGAGAGGGATTCTTAACTTCCAAATGAAACTCCATTTATAAAAATAAAAATATAGGGAACCAGAATCAATGCACAAATTGAAGGCAGACTTGACAGAAAAAAGGCCATTAGGAGAAGGGCCAAAAAAAAAGTATCCTGCATTTCATTTCCAAAACCTGTAGGAGTATTCATGATCAGAGATAGCACATCAGTACTCACAACCTCTCTAAGCTTATCAAGATTCCATTGACCCTCAATGAGATAATCAGCCACTAACTCATCCATATTGAAAAAATCAGTGGGAATAGTATTCAACTCCAAAAGAAGCCTGCTGCCAACCCAGAAAAAGTAAAAAATCTGAGACTTCTACCATTTCCAACCCTCCAAAAAAAACCCTGCTGCAAGACCTCAGAACCATAGAGAATACTTTTCCAGGTACTGGAAGAAGCAGAAGGAAACTCAGCATTAGGATCAAAGCTGCAAGTCCCGAAAAAGGACTTTTTCCTGAACATTGAAGCCCAAAGCCCTTGGTCCTGATTTGTGATCCTCCAACTAGCTTTAGCTAAAAGAGCTTGATTCATGTGACTCGCTTTTTTAATCCCAGGACCCCAAACTGCTTAGGTCTACAAACTTTGTCCCATCTAACCAAATGAAGTTTAGATTGAGTGCCCCCTTTCTATTGATTTTATTAATGTCCTCACAAGTTCCCACAGGAAGCTTAGCAGTCTGCATGGTGTAGATAGGTACTGCGGATGTCACAGCTTGAATCAAGGTCAATCCACCTGCCATAGATAAGAGCTGACTTTTCCAAGTGGCTTGAACTTTGTCCACAACTGCCCGCTTTGGTGACTCTGGATTGTACCAGAGGAACTCTAAGGAATGAGAAGTCAAGGGAGAGCCACATATATTGCGGATTTCAATAGCAAGACCATCATCCGTATTTGGAGAACAATAAAGGCTAGACTTATCAAAGTTTACCTGTTGACCAGAGGCTTTACAAAATTCATCAAGGCAATTTTTCATGATGGAAGCTTGTTGCTTAGAGGCCTCCCAATAAGATCATCTGCAAAGAAAAGGTGTGAGATCAAAGGTCCAGATCTCGCAGCCCTAACAGCCCTCCACTGCTTCCCCAAGACCTTATGAGAAATTAAATGACCATGCAAAAAAAAACTAGAATATCCTATGTCTAGGACTCTTCTTGATTCGTAGGAGAAAGAAAGTCCCGTGCAAGAACCAGAATTCCCCCTTTCACCCGCTTTGCCGGGCTATCCCACAAAGATCCATAATAGGAAAGATAGATCAAGAAAGAACGTAGCCTCGGCCACCGTCGAAGTTTAGTAGTCTTTTCCAGGAAGCTGAGAATTGTTAGGAAGTCTTTACATCTCCTGAGTTGTTCTAATGCAAGGGTGAGCGAATCCAGCTAAATTGGAGGCCAGCTTAGCTTCTTGCCAAAAATAGAGACCAGCAGAGCAACCTATCCGTATTAGTCAGGCAGTGAAAGCAATAACAGAATTTCCCGTAGTTGGATCATCCAGTTTCTCATTCTCATGCCATCGGTACACTAAAAAATAGGAATTCGTTTAATTGGTCTGAGATGTCCTTATCTTTCTATCCTGGTTAGAACATGGGGCATTAAAGCGCCTGGCAAGGCTTTCTAAAGTAAATCCACTGAATGAGCTGATCTCGCCAGCTCTATCTGAGTAGTTTGGTTGGTCAGAGGCACGAACAAGTGAGTTTGGCGTTATGTTTTGGGTAGCTATAAATAGGAGCATTCTTTCTTTCGTAGTCGGTAGGGTGAGCGAACTGCCTCCCGTCTCACTTGCTGCATCTGCTGCTATTGGTATTGATATAAGGGGTACAACTGGCCTTCTTCTGACAGGTTGAATCTTAAAAGACTACGGCATGACAAAACAAACAAAAAGATAGAAAGGATCCGCCAAAAATGATAGAGAAGAGAAGAAATAGGCTCAGACGCACCCCATCCATCCATACGACACGATAGCTTCAGCAAAGAGTAGAAGAGCTATCATACGTTGAGTCTCAATGTAGGCGGTTTGCCTTGCTGTTTCTTTGTCTCGAGGCAACGAAGTAGCTGAAACGAAGGGTAGTTTACTTGCCTGGCTCCAATAGTTCTACTAAGCTATCAATAGAAGGTTCTGAAAAAGAGGGTTGTGTAACGAGTGGAACGGGTCTTACTAGCGGCTTAGCCTTGTCTGCTGTGTGGCAAAGCAAATAATAGATCTTGGCCGATCTTTCATAACCGATATTCGACCTGCGCATAAGAGACACAAATGCGCCCTTATCCAGAGAGAATCCTTGAGGCGGAACTTCCGAGGCCAACAAAGAAGACAAATACCTCTCCTTAAAGCAAACAGGCTACTCCCTCGGTACCATACTTCTAGTGACCTCGGCACCTTTCTTCTATCGATTCTGTCATTACCAACCCTTGCCATTTAAAGTAGTATGATTTCAACTGCCAAAAGGAAAAAAAGAACGCGCTGCACGCGACCTGTGAGCGACTAAGGGTTTCTGTTCTGGTCTGGGGCCGCCGTCACGGTGGTTTCCGTCCGGTTTTCTGGTATTTCTGAGTTCAAAATCCTGTTCTCGTCGTGTGAGTTGGCTTGGAATGGCTTATTTCTCTCCAGGAGAAGAAGGGCGGCACCGAAGAAAGTAAAGGTGTTCGAGCGAGAGTTCCGTGTGAAAAGGGGCCGAAGGCGAAGCAGTGAAGTGGGGCTATCTAATGAGATGTCTACTACTACTGGTCTTGTTTCCATATCATCCATGGCTGAAGAAGAGGACTTGGCTTGGATTCGAGGGCGAATCCTTCTCAAAATGATGCGGAGCAGTTCCTAGAGAAATTGGATCGGCGCAAGCATCCACCAATGCAATGTCAAAAAGACATTAAATCGAACTTCTTTTTAAAGGTTCTTGTCTTTCCTTTTTCATCTTGAAACGAGAATCAATAAGGGGAGATGCCATCTGTTGCGAGCAAGCGAAGAGCCGGACATCACTTCGTCCCCTTTCATAGTCTCTTTCTTCACGTCGAGCTACTTCGCCCTTTAGTACCATAGGTTCTGAAAGAAAGGTGTGTGACTCCCCATTTACTAAGAGGCTGCCGTTTGTTCTCATTGATTCGACTCGAAAGACAAAGGAACTATTCTCATTCCCAGAGGTTGGTGTCCCGAAGCAAAGGTAGGTGGTCAGTAAACCGTGCATAAAGTGAGGCTACGGATACGGAGCCCCTCAATTAAGCCGATTTGGGCACCGGAGAGAAGGACCTAAGTTGGAGCGTTCCATTGAGCTGGTTGAAGTATTCCTTTTATGACTACGACCCCGCCCGCCATGTGTGGAATACCTATTAACATCTGATCAAAGCATAGATGGCTTCTGGAGCATCAAAATAGGCATCGAAAGACGGTACTTTAAGGAGAGACATAAGCTTTACGACGCGAGTAGCTCAAGTTTGGATAGAAAGGTGGGGCGAGAGGTTACATTCGATTAAGAACGAAAAGAGAGAGATGGGAACTATCGAACAGAGTCTACTTTCCTGGGAATTTGAATAGGAACCTAGGTTTCAATCATAATTCGACATTACTTCGAAACCTCTCCCCAATGGTCGAGCAACTAAACTACCTTCATTCGGCGCAGTGTTGTGACTTTAAAAGCCGAAGGTTGGGAAAGTTAGGGATCCACACGGGTTGAACGAAGAGAGGAGAGAGAAAGACGATCGAGTCTACTTTCTCGTGGTTTAGAGAGGAAAAACTATGCGGCTCATCATCTGATTCAACTTACCTTCTTTTTTTGCTGTTCCATTACTACATGTAAATCACCACTTTTGGTATCTTTCGTCCCTTAGTAGGTTTGGAAAATCTCCCTAGATATTTGCCAAACCGCACAATTGGAAGGGAAAGTGCCAGGGAATCACGCAAAGCATTCGGGCAGTTGGCACTAAAAAACAAAGAACTCTTCTCAAAATTCACAAGTTGACCCGGAAAAAAGATCCTTAACGCAGTTTACTTCCTCCCTGTTAGCCTTACAGAACAGAATAATATTGAATCATCGGCAAACAAAAGATGCGAAATGGCGGGGATCCTAATAAACCGACTCTTTTACCGGTTCCTATATCTTTGACTCGTCGGGGGCTCCCGCGGACCATTCCACCTTTCTATAGGTCGATGATCCGATCTGGAGGTCCGAAGGTGGTGAAATGTTACTTATCTTTCTTCTCTTTGTATAGGATCATTCTCCTAGCAAAACTAATTGATAAGACAACATTTTCATCGATTGTGACTCCTGTTCAGGACATGCATCGTGTCTATTCAACGATATCGCGGATGAAGGAAAATGTGGTGCCCTTGTTAGCCCGGTACATCCCATGGTTTCGACGCATACTATTATACCAAGGTATGTCGTGGGAACCAACCTGGAAGACCGTTCCAACTATGTCACAGGCTAACGAGAAGCTTAAGTCAGGAGCCTCTCAACTTGGGCCCAAGTTTCATGGACCTTATAAGTCCTGTTTCCCATGCCTGATGTTTGAGATGTCAGGCTTATGCGTTCCTCGTACAGTTTATTCACTCGTACGGTGAACAGTGGTCCTCTGGCATATTGTGGCCATCTCGGGTTCGCTTCGCGGGGGACAAGAACAAAAAAATGTTCTCGGGCTCTGATCTGGACTATTACGAAAAATATATTGGTCCATCACTGCCCCACCCGGAGCAACTCGAGATTCCGCCTGTAACTGGTCGTCTAGGTCAGACGATTGAGCAGGGCACCAAGAGGGGGGTATTCGCCA